GGGGGTTTTTAGGAAATATTTTAAAATTTTATTAAATTATGAAATTTATAAGACAAGAAAAGATAATAACTACTAATACGAATAATAAAAGGGTGGATTATCGTATATATATATTTCATGTAGAAACATGTAGAAAGATGAATTAGAAACATGTAGAAAGATGAATTAGAAACATGTAGAAAGATGAATAGGTCCATTTATTTATATATTTATTGTATTTTATTAATTTAATTAATATATATTTCTTAAATTAATATATATTTCTTAAAACATATACTTATAGACTCCCTATCCCTATTAAGTATATATATACTCACTTAGGTATACTTAGTATAATATAACAATTATCTATGAATTATAAGATATCTTTATAACAATATAAGGATAAGGTTCAAATATAAAACAATAAATATAACAATAAATAACAGGTACAAATATTAAATCGAGGTACCCATTCTATGATAACTCTCAACAGTCTCCCCTCCATTTTTGTGCCTTTAGTGGGCTTAGTATTTCCGGCAATTGCAATGGCTTCTTTATCTCTTTATGTTCAAAAAAACAAGATTTTTTAGATACAACAAGGACAAATCTTATATATATATTTTTTCAAGACTTACTTGGATCATAACACGGATATCTATTTAGTAAAATATGGTATAATATGCGGCTTCCTTCGAGCATAAGCTCTTATGTATGTGTAAACATGATAAATAAATTATAACTATTTTCAAATAGATCGGGATCGGGGAGAATTTCTGAAATGTAAAGTCAATATATCTATATGTATTAGGAAATCATATGAAAGGGATGTTATTATTTTAGTTTGGATCTAAGAAATTCGATGAATTATCCCTAAAGGTTCACATCATAATAGTGCTGGTTGATGAGAGTTACTTCGGAAACAAAAAAAAGTAAAAAAAAATTATTTTTGTTATTCTCCCAATTCCAATAAAATGCAACTAGGTCTAGTTAGAGTATGAGTTGGCGATCAGAACGTATATGGGTAGAACTTATAGCGGGGTCTCGAAAAACAAGTAATTTCTGTTGGGCCTTTATTCTTTTTTTAGGTTCATTAGGGTTTTTATTGGTTGGAACGTCCAGTTATTTTGGTAGGAATTTTATATCTTTATTTCCTTCTCAGCAAATAATTTTTTTTCCACAAGGTATCGTGATGTCTTTCTATGGGATCGCAGGTCTTTTTATTAGCTCCTATTTGTGGTGCACAATTTTGTGGAATGTAGGTAGTGGTTATGATCGATTCGATATAAAAGAGGGCATAGTGTGTATTTTTCGTTGGGGATTTCCTGGAAAAAATCGTCGCATATTCCTCCGATTCCTTATGAAAGACATTCAGTCCATCAGAATAGAAATTAAAGAGGGTATTTATGCTCGTCGTGTCCTTTATATGGAAATAAAAGGACAAGGAGCCATTCCCTTGACTCGTACTGATGAGAATTTTACTCCACGAGAGATTGAGCAAAAAGCTGCTGAATTGGCCTATTTCTTGCGTGTACCAATTGAAGTATTTTGAAAAAAGGAACTGAAGAATGAATACTTTGCAAGAGATAAAAAACTCAAGAATCATCTTTTTTTCTATAGCATAACTTAACTGAAGTTTCTTCAGAACGCTTACTCGAGCCAAAGCAAACGTATATGAAACAATTCTAAAACTAAATTGTTTATGTCCACAATTTTTTTTATGCGTATGTAAATCCACTTAACTCAATTCAGTAACAAATCTAAATGATAGATTCATCATATATCAAAACAAAACATTTCATCATAAAGTAAAGAATTTTTTTTTCTAAATACTAAATATTTGATATTTTGATAGAACGGGAGTTCTTTCGTCTCGAAATCCGACTACTATTAATTTGAAGAGGGCTCTTTCTTATTCTATATTCTTTCTAAATTCAAGGACTAACCGCTGTACTGAATCACAAAAAAATCCGGAAATACATCGATGACTTGTAATAGAACTTATGCTTGATAGAAATATTAGTATCATATAGAGTCGACGAATGAGGTGCGTTCATTAAAAATTTTAAAATTCACAGACGAAAAAATGGCAAAAAAGAAAGTATTAATTTCCCTTCTATATCTTGCATCTATAGTATTTTTGCCTTGGTGGATCTCTCTCTCATTTAATAAAAGTCTGGAATCTTGGTTTACTAATTGGTGGAATACTAGGCAATCCGAAATTTTTTTGAATGATATTCAAGAAAAGAGTATTCTAAAAGAATTCATAGACTTAGAGGAACTCTTACGTTTGGACGAAATGATAAAGGAATACCCGGAAACACATTTACAAAAGCCTCGCATCGAAATCTACAAAGAAACGATCCAATTGATCAAGATGCACAACGAGGATCGCATCCATACAATTTTACACTTCTCGACAAATATAATCTGTTTCGGTATTCTAAGTGGTTATTCTATTCTAGGTAATGAAGAACTTGTTATTCTTAACTCTTGGTTTCAAGAATTCCTATACAACTTAAGCGACACAATAAAAGCTTTTTCTATTCTTTTATTAACTGATTTATGTATAGGATTCCATTCGCCCCACGGTTGGGAATTAATGATTGGCTCTGTCTACAAAGATTTTGGATTTGCTCATAATGATCAAATTATATCCGGTCTTGTTTCTACTTTTCCAGTCATTTTAGATACAATTTTTAAATATTGGATCTTTCGTTATTTAAATCGTGTATCTCCTTCACTTGTAGTGATTTATCATTCAATGAATGACTGAAAAGTGATCGAACGATCCAATTATAATATTTGTTACTTTGTACATAAGCAAAACATTCAAAATTGTACTTACTACCCATCCAAGGGATTCCTCCAATATTCCAGTAAAATTATTTATATTTAATATTTAAGTAAATAGCAAAATTATAGATAGGGAACTATACTAGCGACCTACCTAATTTTATTGTAGAAATTTTCGGGATCAATGATTGGACCATGCAAACTAAAAATACCTTTTCTTGGATAAAGAAAGAGATTACTCGATCCATTTCCGTATCGCTCATGATATATATACTAACCCAGGCACCCCTTTCAAATGCATATCCCATTTTTGCACAGCAGGGTTATGAAAATCCACGAGAAGCGACTGGCCGTATTGTATGTGCCAATTGCCATTTAGCTAATAAACCCGTGGATATCGAGGTTCCACAAGCGGTACTTCCTGATACTGTATTTGAAGCAGTTGTTCGAATTCCTTATGATCTGCAACTGAAACAAGTTCTTGCTAATGGTAAAAAAGGAGCTTTGAATGTCGGGGCTGTTCTTATTTTACCCGAGGGGTTTGAATTAGCCCCTCCCGATCGTATTTCGCCCGAGATTAAAGAAAAGATAGGAAATCTGTCTTTTCAGAGCTATCGTCCCACTAAAAAAAATATTCTTGTGATAGGTCCGGTTCCTGGTCAGAAATATAGTGAAATCACCTTTCCTATTCTTTCCCCGGACCCCGCTACTAAGAAAGATGTGCACTTCTTAAAATATCCCATATATGTAGGCGGGAACAGGGGAAGGGGTCAGATTTATCCCGACGGGAGCAAGAGTAACAATAATGTTTATAATGCTACAGCAGCAGGTATAGTAAGCAAAATAATACGAAAAGAAAAAGGGGGGTACGAAATAACCATAGCGGATGCATCGGATGGACGTCAAGTGGTTGATATTATCCCTCCAGGACCGGAACTTCTTGTTTCAGAGGGCGAATCCATCAAACTTGATCAACCATTAACGAGTAATCCTAATGTGGGTGGATTTGGTCAGGGAGATGCGGAAATAGTACTTCAAGATCCATTACGTGTCCAAGGTCTTTTGCTCTTCTTGGCATCTGTTATTTTGGCACAAATCTTTTTGGTTCTTAAAAAGAAACAGTTTGAGAAGGTTCAATTGTCCGAAATGAATTTCTAGATCTGCGGATTTATCAACATCAAGCTCTAAAAATAAACAAATTTTTGTTGGGAATTATGTATGATCAAAAAAATTTTGCTTATTTATATTCTTTATTCTACCGGATTTCGGGAATTACTTAATACCGCATTCCTGGTCATAGTATATTGTGAAGGCGACTGACTGTTTTACTTAACTCTTCTTTATTTATTTGTTTTTTCAATCCAAATTGAAACGGTATGATATAGAATGAATCAATAGTTTTATATTTGACTAGAATCAAAACAAAAGATAAATAAGCGGAGAATAGAAACCAAAGTATAAATGAGAGGAACAAAGGATTTTAGGGGAGATTGTTCGTCTCCTAGTCCTTGACACAAGAAACGGAATTTTACCCAACCCTTTCTTGTGTCGAATTAATAAAGATTCTCGATCCCATTCGTAAAAAATGGATATTTGTAGTTTTCATTTTTTTTTTTTTTTTTTTATATATAGGTTTATTTTATCATAACCCTTTTTTTTTTTTTTTAGATTTCTTACGTAACATAGTGGTAGTGGACAAATAAATATAGGTCAATTTATTGAGCAATATAGAACTTCTTCAATTTCAACGAACTTATAAAAAAAAATTTCACTTTTATTAGATTAAATATTTATTAGATTAAATGGAGTAAGGTTCTATTCTATTAGTATAGAAAGGGTTTGCATGATATCTGATTGATAGAAATATATTATATTTCTATATAATTGTGAGTCATCCAAAAAGGGTAAATCGAGTGATTCCTTCTTTGTTTTAAGTATTGACAGATACTATTGAGTAACAGATGTTCTGAATCAATTAACGAAGTTCATTTTTTAAAAACATCATCAGAAAAGGTGGATGTTTTTGAAACATCTCTAAAAAAAAATATTATGATTATTAAGAACTCAACGGGACTTACCCCCTCTTTCCTTGTCTGATTCGAGGGGGATCCCGTTGAGTTCTTATGCTTTCATGTCTACAACTCAGTTCATCCGATTATTACAGGGATGAACCTAATCCGGAATATGAACCATAAAAGAAAATACCGATTAAACCGATCACAAGA